ATAAAAATCGTATCGATTCTTATCAAAGAAAGACAGGATTAACCGAGGCTGTTCAAACAGGCATAGGGCAACTAGACGGTATTAACGTAGCAATTGCGGTTATGGATTTTCAGTTTATGGGGGGTAGTATGGGATCCGTAGTCGGGGAGAAAATTACCCGTTTGATTGAATACGCTACTAAAGAATTTCTACCTCTTATTATAGTGTGTGCTTCCGGAGGGGCACGCATGCAAGAAGGAAGTTTAAGCTTGATGCAAATGGCTAAAATATCTTCTGCTTTATATGATTATCAATCAAATAAAAAGTTATTCTATGTACCAATCCTTACATCTCCTACTACCGGTGGGGTGACAGCTAGTTTTGGTATGTTGGGGGATATCATTATTGCTGAACCCAATGCCTACATTGCCTTTGCGGGTAAAAGAGTAATTGAACAAACATTGAATAAAATAGTACCCGACGGTTCACAGGCGGCTGAGTATTTATTCCAGAAGGGCTTATTCGATCTAATCGTACCACGTAATCCTTTAAAAAGCGTTCTGAGTGAGTTATTTCAACTCCACACTTTCTTTCCTTTGAATCAAAATTAAAACATTAAGTTCAATTCTTTTGAGCAAACAAGTAATTAGTTTATCGGAATCCAAGTCAAAATTAGACGAATGGGGTTTTCTTTGTTGACATAAGATCAATTGTATTAAAGAATCAAAAGTCACAGAAAATCGAAAATCCGACACCTTTTCTATATTCCTGATTATTGATCAAGAAGCCTCTATTAACAAGATAAAAGATGAAATTCTTATAATTAGAATTAGGCAAATAAAAAAAAATATCTTCTTCTCGTCATATATAATTAAACTCTATAAAATATAGACTTTTTTATCTTTCTATATCTTACGATAATCCTATTGTGACTAAGAATCCCTACTGGATGGGATTCTAACAAACCCTTCAATTCAATATAAATAGAATCTAAATAAGTAGAATCTAATTCATTTTTAATCAACTTTTTGCTTAATAAATAAAATTCGAAGACAAGAGCAAAAAATGAAGAAAATAATATCTCATCCATATCCTTCAAATCCTTCATGTAGAAAGATAAAAAACTACATTATATACTCACTTAGATAGATACTTATATCTATAGATATTAAGTAATCAAAATTCCAATTTATAATTATCAAATTATAATAAGTAAGATATCCTTATATATAATAAGATATATAATAAGATATCTTTATATTATAAATAATCAATATAAAATCTAAATAATAATAACAGGTACAAATAGTAAATCGAGGTACCCATTCTATGACAACTCTTAACTTTCCCTCTGTTTTGGTCCCTTTAGTAGGCCTAGTATTTCCGGCAATCGCAATGGCTTCTTTATTTCTTCATGTTCAAAAAAACAAGATTGTTTAGAAAAATTTTTTTTTTTCAATTGACGTTTGTATCATAATACAGATATCCATTTAGCAAAATATGGTATAAATATGGTAATGGTATAAGCGGCTTCCGCCGAAAAATTCTTATGTCTCCAGAAAATGCTATGTTCTAGCTATTTTCAAATAGACCCGAATCGGCGGATGGCTGAACTGTAACGTTGGTCTATCTATATGTATGTGGCTATCTTTAGTGAGATCATACGAAGGGTATATTATTAGTTTAGATCTAACCAATTTAATGAATTACTCCTAAAGGTTCACATCAAACTAGTGCTAGTTGATGCGAGTTACTTCGGAAACAAACGGACTACAGTCAAATTCATTTGGGGTATTCTCTCAATTCCAAAAAAAGCAACGGGATCAAGTATGAGTTGTCGATCAGAACATATATGGATAGAACCTATAAAGGGGGCTCGAAAAACAAGTAATTTCTGCTGGGCTATTATCCTTTTTTTAGGTTCATTAGGATTCTTGTTGGTTGGAACCTCGAGTTATCTTGGTAGAAATTTGATATCTTTATTTCCGTCTCAGGAAATCGTTTTTTTTCCACAAGGAATTGTGATGTCTTTCTATGGGATCGCGGGTCTTTTTATTAGCTCCTATTTGTGGTGCACAATTTCGTGGAATGTAGGTAGTGGTTATGATCGATTTGATATAAAAGACGGAATAGTGTGTATCTTTCGTTGGGGATTTCCTGGAAAAAATCGTCGGGTCTTCCTCCGATTTCTTATAAAAGATATTCAATCCGTCAGAATAGAAGTTAAAGAGGGTATTTATGCTCGGCGTGTCCTTTATATGGATATCAGAGGCCAGGGAGCCATTCCATTGACTCGTACTGATGAGAATTTTACTCCACGGGAAATGGAACAAAAAGCTGCTGAATTGGCCTATTTTTTGCGTGTACCAATTGAAGTTTTTTAATAAATGAGCCGATAAATGAATGCTTTCTCAGCAGGAGGGCAAAAATGCAAGAATCCTCTTTTTCTATAACATAGGACTTAATTGAGGTTTCTTCAGAACATTCATTCGAGTCAAAGCAGACATATATGGAACAAGTA